GAGAATTTGCACCAACTAGAAATTTTCTAGGACATGAAAAAAAAAAGGATACGAAATCTCGCCGGAAATAAAATATCTCAAAAAAATAATAATAATGGAATTAAATGCAATATATAGTAAATGAAAAAAAGTAAATAAGAAATCAAATAAAGGCGGATGAATATGCATGATCCTTTTTTAGTTTAGTTAGTTATTAATAACTATTCATTTCTTTTTATTCATTTAATTTATTAATAAGAGGGGAACCCTATGATAAAGAGGAAAAATAGGAATAAAAATGTAATATATACAGACGTCTACGCTTTAGGTCAACATATATCTATGTCAGCTCACAAAGCACGAAGGGTAATTGATCAGATTCGCGGGCGTTCCTACGAGAAAACACTTATGATACTCGAACTCATGCCTTATCGAGCGTGTTTTCCCATTCTGAAATTGCTTTATTCTGCCGCAGCAAATGGTAGTCACAATATGGGTTTCAAGAAAGGCAGTTTAGTTATTACTAAAGCCGAAGTCAATGAAGGGAGTACTGTAAAAAAACTAAAAGCTCGAGCTCGAGGGCGAAGTTACCCGATAAAAAGGCCAAGTTGTCATATACTTATTGAATTGACAGACGTATCTTTATATGAAGAATATGAAGGATATGAAGAATATCCTATATGCTTAAGAAAGCGGTTGGATAAAAAAAAGTCCATCGATATGACATTTCATGATTCGCATATATAGTGAGGGATTATGGGACAAAAAATAAATCCACTTGGGTTTAGGCTTGGTACAACTCAAAGTCATCATTCTCTTTGGTTTGCACAACCAAAAGAGTATTCGGAAGGTCTACAAGAAGATCAAAAAATAAGAAAATGTATCAAAAATTATGTACAAAAAAATATGAAAGATTTTTCGGGTGTTGAGGGAATTGCACGTATAGAAATTCAAAAACGAATCGACGTGATTCAGGTCATAATATGGATGGGATTCCCCAAATTATTAATCGAGGGTAAACCTAAAAAACTCGAAGAATTACAAAGGAATATACAAAAAGAACTTAATTGTGTGAACCAAAAGATCAACATTGATATTCCAAGAATCGGAAATCCTTACAGGCACCCTAATATTCTTGCCGAATTTATAGCTGAACAATTAAAAAATAGAGTTTCATTTCGTAAAGCAATGAAAAAGGCTATTGAATTAACAGAAGAGACAGATCCAAGGGGAATTCAAATAAAAATTCGAGGACGTCTTGGTGGAAAAGAAATGGCCCGCGTTGAATGGATTAGAGAAGGTAGGGTCCCTTTACAAACCATTCGAGCTAAAATTGATTATTGTTCCTATACAGTTCGAACTATTCATGGGGTTTTAGGTATAAAAATTTGGATCTTTGTCGACGAGGAATAGTAACCCCTATTTAATTTGTCTTTGCATTCTGTCTGTATCTAGTGATATAAAAAAATGACCAAGTGTTTCATTTAATCATCCCCAAAAAGGAAGAATTTTAGAATTTATAAGGTTGAATAAAAAAAATGAAATTTCTAAGTTGATCTAATTATAATTGCTATGCTTAGTGTGTGACTCGTTAGTTTTTTAGGCTAGGGGTAGGATGAAAAAAAAAGAGTTGACCCTTAATTATGTTATGATATTTATGATATAAACTAATAACTAGAAAACTAATAAGCAATTCATCACTTCCCATTATCTGGATCGAAAGAAAGAGCCAAGATATGATAGATTGATCATATACAAAGTAATACTGAAAAAGGTTTTTTGCATAAAAAATCGAAAATTATGCAGATAAATGGAAGGGTGAGAGAAAAAGAGAAAACGAATATCAATGATATCTGATTCTAATATGTAAGGTTTATGAGTCGTCTCATAAAAGTTAAAGGGCAATGTAATAAAGCATCAATACCGATTGATCTATAATTAAAGGAATCTGTTCATCGAACAAAAAAAAATCAAGAGCCTCGACCCAATAAAAATTAAGAAAATTGAGTCAAGAACAAATTCTATTAAATTCTATTAGAGTCTCCATTGTAGAATTAATACCTAACCATTAATAGAGAAGTGATGAGAACGACGGAACCTGGGAATACATAAGATTCTACTGAAATAATCTTAATGATTTTTGGGCAGGATGGCGAAAGTAACCAAGAGACAATTTATTTTGAGGCATCAGGGATTAACGCTACAAATGAAATAAATATTGAACGAGTGAATATTCGCCCGCGAAGATTTTTGGTTTTGATATTATTGAATTTCGGAATTTTAAGCAATCTGATATCATATTATTAATAATAATTCTTATTCATAATAAAAAAATTCTAAGATTCTTAGAACATTCCAACAAAATTGCATTATCGAAAATTCTCTTAAAAAAAAGAGAATTCTCTCGAAATCTCGAATATCAATTGAATAGATGGTTATATAGAAATAGAAAAAAATAGACAAGTTTATACTAAATACACAAGGGTTTACTAAAACAAATAAAACAAATACTTCCATATAATGGCCTATATTATTCACTAATTCCATGTATATTTTTGAAGCATTTAATTCGCGAGGAGCTGGATGAGAAGAAACTCTCATGTCCAGTTTTGAACTAGAGATGGAATTGAAAAACACCCATCAACTAGAACCCTAAAAGAACCAGATTCCGTAAACAACATAGAGGAAGAATGAAAGGAATATCTTATCGAGGTAATCGTATTTGTTTCGGTAGATATGCTCTGCAAGCACTCGAACCCACTTGGATTACATCTAGACAAATAGAAGCAGGACGCCGTGCAATGACAAGAAACGCCCGACGTGGTGGAAAAATATGGGTACGTATATTTCCCGACAAACCCGTTACCCTAAAACCTACCGAAACACGTATGGGTTCAGGGAAAGGATCTCCCGAATATTGGGTAGCTGTCGTTAAACCGGGCAGAATACTTTATGAAATGGGCGGGGTAGGAGAAAAAATAGCCAGAAAGGCTATTTCAATCGCAGCGTCCAAAATGCCTATACGAACTCAATTCATTTCGGGATAGAAAAGGAAACCAAAAGGAAAGAAGGCCCTTTGGAATGAAAAAATCGTCAGTTTCTTTTTTTTTGAACAGCCAATATTTCTTTTTTTCGTTTGCACTGAAATAACAGATTCAAAAATGATATGATTCAATCGCAAACCCGTTTGAATGTAGCAGATAATAGTGGAGCCCGAGAATTGATGTGCATACGAGTCATAGGGACTAGTAATCGCCGATATGCTCGTATTGGCGACGTTATCGTCGCTGTTATCAAAGAAGCAATCCCAAATTCACCTTTAGAAAAATCTGAAGTGATCAGAGCTGTAATTGTGCGTACTTGTAAAGAACTCAAACGCAACAATGGTATGAAAATACGATATGATGACAATGCTGCAGTTGTCATTAATAAAGAAGGAAATCCAAAGGGAACTCGAATTTTTGGTGCGATCGCCCAAGAGTTGAGACAGTTAAATTTCACTAAAATTGTTTCGTTAGCACCCGAAGTATTATAAGAATAAGTATTCATAGTTATAGTAGTAAAAAAAATAAAATTAAGTGCAATTAAGTAGTAGCTTGTATTTCACGTATATACCTTTATATACCTTTAAGCTTTTTAAAGAAGTTAATTAAAAAAAAGAATATGTTGATTATATCAAATTTTAGTTTATCATGGGTAGGGATACTATTGCTGACATAATAACCTCTATACGAAACGTTGACATGAATAGAAAGGGACTCGTTCGAATAGCAGCTACGAACATCACCGAAAACATTATTAACATACTTTTCCGAGAAGGTTTTATTGAAAATGTCCGGAAACATCGAAAAGGTAACAAAAATTTTCTTGTTTTAACCCTACGACATAGAAGGAATAGGAAAGGCTCATATCTAACTAATCTAAATTTAAAACGGATTAGCCGGCCCGGTCTAAGAATCTATTCAAATTATGAAAAAATTCCTAGAATTTTAGGCGGGATGGGAATTGTAATTCTTTCTACTTCTCGGGGTATAATGACAGACCGAGAGGCTCGACTAGAAAGAGTCGGTGGCGAACTCTTGTGTTATATATGGTAAGCCCTCGGATATCAAAATTGTACCCGACCCCCATTTGTGTTGTGCAAAAAAAGATAAAGAGGAGATTTCTAATAGAATCTCTCCCACATTAGTTGATACTTCACTGATACTTCAAAAAACGTTTAAAATGAAAAAAGAAAAATGAATTCAAAAATATTGAATTCCTCTTCCAACGGGATATTCTAAATGAATTTCGATTTAGACAATGAGGATCCCCCTTTAGGTTATGTTTCGGGAAATATTCAACGTGTACACTAACAAGAGATAGAGACGAAAAGGGAATAAATCATTATGATTCGCCCCGAGGGGGTCTAATTTGTAGACCCCGAAATAAAGATTCATATGATTAGGTAGTTTTTTCAACTTCAATACTCCTTTCCTAGGAATACTATTTACGATTTCAAAAATGCAAGAAACTTATTTTCTTCAACACGTATATTCAAAACTAAGGAATAAAAATATGAAAATAAGAGCCTCCGTTCGCAAAATTTGTGAAAAATGTCGACTGATACGTAGACGGGGACGAATTATAGTAATTTGCTCCAATCCAAGACATAAACAAAGACAAGGATAATCCTTCGAAATCAGAAACTCTCTAAAGTTTCCGGCGTACAAATAAAAATAAAGGATTTCTGTTGACATAAAATGGATATATCCATAGACCTATGATTTATATTTTTGAGATGCTAAAAAATGGCAAAACCTTTACGAAGAATTGGTTCACGCCGAAATGGACGTATTAGGTCACGTAAGAATGCGCGTAAAGTACCAAAAGGGATTATTCATATTCAAGCGGGTTTCCGCAATACTATTGTGTCCATTACAGACGGACAGGGGCGGGTGATTTCGTGGTCTTCCGCGGGCACTTGTGGATTCAGAGGCCCAAGACGAGGGACAGCGTTTGCTGCTCAAACCGCAGCAAGA